CAACAATTAGCCAATCTAGATTTACGAATTATTATAGATTCTTCATTGGTAGAATGGAAAGAATTGGAGGAAGAGGAACCCACAGGGAATGAATGGGAAGATCGGAAAGTTGGAAGAAGAAAAGATTTTTTGCTTAGACGCATGGAATTGGCTAAGCATTTTATTCGAACAAATATAGAACCAAAATGGATGGTTTTGTGTCTATTACCAGTTCTTCCTCCTGAGTTGAGACCAATCTATCATATAGATGAGGATAAACTAGTGACCTCGGATATTAATGAAATCTATAGAAGAATTATCTATCGGAATAATACTCTTACAGATCTATTAACAACAAGTATAGCTACGCCAGAAGAATTAATAATATCTCAGGAAAAATTGCTACAAGAAGCCGTGGATGCACTTCTTGATAATGGAATTTGTGGACAACCAATGAGGGATGATCATAATAGAGTTTACAAGTCGCTTTCAGATGTAATTGAAGGCAAAGAAGGAAGAGTTCGCGAGACTCTGCTTGGTAAACGGGTTGATTATTCAGGACGGTCAGTCATTGTCGTCGGCCCTTCACTTTCATTACATCGATGTGGATTGCCTCGGGAAATAGCAATAGAACTTTTCCAGGCATTTGTAATTCGCGACCTAATTAGAAAAAATATTGCTTCGAACATCGGAGTTGCTAAGAGTCAAATTCGGAAAAAAAAACCGATTGTATGGGAAATACTTCAGGAAATTCTGGATGACCATCCTGTATTGTTGAATAGAGCGCCTACTCTGCATAGATTAGGCATACAGGCATTCCTCCCTATTTTAGTGGAGGGGCGTGCTATTTGTTTACATCCATTAGTTTGTAAGGGCTTCAATGCAGACTTTGACGGGGATCAAATGGCTGTTCATGTGCCTTTATCTTTGGAAGCTCAAGCAGAGGCACGTTTACTTATGTTTTCTCATATGAATCTTTTGTCTCCAACTATTGGAGATCCCATTTCTGCACCAACTCAAGATATGCTTAGTGGACTCTATGTCTTAACGAGTGGAAATCGTCGGGGTATTTGTGTAAATAGGTATAATCCATGTAATCGCAGAAACTATCAAAATGAAGATAATAAGTATACAAAAATAAAAGAACCCTTTTTTTGTAATGCCTATGATGCAATTGGAGCTTATCGGCAAAAACGAATCAATTTAGGTAGTCCTTTGTGGCTGCGGTGGCGACTAGATCAACGCGTTATTGCTGCAAGAGAAACTCCCATCGAAATTCACTATGAATCTTTGGGGACCTATTATGAGATTTATGGACACTATCTAATAGTAAGAAGTATAAAAAAAGAAATTCTTTATATATATATTCGAACCACTCTTGGTCATATTTCTCTTTATCGAGAAATAGAAGAAGCCATACAAGGGTTTTGGCAGGGCTGTTGTAATTCTATGCTACCAGCGGGAATTCGAGTCTCACCGGGTTAACTAGGACTAGAATTGCGGAATTTCTACATGAATCAAGATCTATAAAAGGAAGTTTTCCAATCACTGACTCAAACCCATTGTCAAATTCTACTCAGCGCAATATGGAGGTACTGATGGCAGAACGACCCACTCAGGTCTTTCACAATAAAGTGATAGACGGAACTGCCATGAAACGACTTATTAGTCGATTTATTGATCACTATGGAATAGGATATACATCACATATCCTGGATCAAGTAAAGACTCTGGGTTTCCGACAAGCTACCGCCGCATCCATTTCATTAGGAATTGATGATCTTTTAACAATACCTTCTAAAAGATGGCTAGTTCAAGACGCTGAACAACAAAGTTTTATTTTGGAAAAACACCATCATTATGGGAATGTACACGCGGTAGAAAAATTACGTCAATCGATCGAGATCTGGTATGCCACAAGTGAATATTTGCGACAAGAAATGAATCCGAATTTTCGGATGACCGATCCTTTTAATCCAGTGCATATAATGTCTTTTTCGGGAGCCAGAGGAAATGCCTCTCAGGTACATCAATTAGTAGGTATGAGAGGATTAATGTCGGATCCCCAAGGACAAATGATTGATTTACCCATTCAAAGCAATTTACGTGAAGGACTCTCTTTAACAGAATATATTATTTCTTGCTACGGAGCCCGTAAAGGAGTTGTGGATACCGCTATTCGAACATCAGATGCAGGATATCTCACGCGCAGACTTGTTGAAGTAGTTCAACACATTGTTGTACGTCGAACAGATTGTGGCACCGTCCGAGGTATTTCTGTAAGTCCTCGAAATGGAATGATGGCGGACAGGATTTTTATCCAAACATTAATTGGGCGTGTATTAGCAGATCATATATATATAGGTTCGCGATGCATTGCTACTAGAAATCAAGATATTGGGGTTGGGCTTGTCAATAGATTCATAACTTTTAGAGTACAACCCATCTCTATTCGAACCCCCTTTACTTGTAGGAGTACATCTTGGATTTGTCAATTATGTTATGGCCGGAGTCCAGCTCATGATGACCTGGTCGAATTGGGAGAAGCTGTAGGTATTATTGCAGGTCAATCGATTGGAGAACCGGGCACTCAATTAACATTAAGAACTTTTCATACCGGCGGGGTATTCACAGGGGGCACTGCAGAACACGTGCGAGCCCCTTCTAATGGAAAAATAAAATTCAATGAGGATTTGGTTCATCCGACACGTACACGTCATGGACATCCTGCTTTTCTATGTTCTAGAGACTTGTATGTAACTATTGAGAGTGAAGATATTATACACAATGTGTGTATTCCGCCCAAAAGTTTTCTCTTAGTTCAAAACGATCAATATGTAGAATCAGAACAAATCATTGCTGAGATTCGCGCGAGAACATCCACTTTGAATTTGAAAGAGAAGGTTCGAAAACATATTTATTCTGACTCAGAAGGTGAAATGCATTGGAATACCGATGTGTACCATGCACCCGAATTCACATATGGTAATATTCATCTCTTACCAAAAACAAGTCATTTATGGATATTATTAGGGGAGCCCTGGAAATCCAGTCTAGGCCCCTGTTCGATCCACAAGGATCAAGATCAAATGAACGCTTATTCTCTTTCTGTTAAGCGAAGATATATTTCTAACCCCTCAGTAACTAATAATCAAGTGAGACACAAATTTTTTAGTTCGTATTTTTCTGGTAAAAATCAAAAAGGAGATAGGATTCCTGATTATTCAGAACTTAATCGAATGACATGTATTGGTCGTTGTAATCTTAGATATCCGGCCATTCTCGAGGGGAATTCTTATTTATTGGCAAAGAGGCGAAGAAATAGAGTCATCATCCCACTCGAATCAATTCAAGAAGGCGAGAACCAACTAATACCTTCTTCAGGTATCTCAATTGAAATCCCCAGAAATGGTATTCTCCGTAGAAATAGTATTCTTGCTTATTTCGATGATCCTCGCTATATCAGAAAGAGCTCGGGACTTACTAAATATGAGACCAGAGAACTTAATTCAATCGTCAACGAAGAGGATTTGATTGAGTATCGAGGAGTCAAGGTATTTTGGCCAAAATACCAAAAGGAAGTAAATCCCTTTTTTTTTATTCCCATGGAAGTCCACATTTTGTCCGAATCTTCTTCCATAATGGTACGGCACAATAGTATTATTGGGGTAGATACACAAATCACTTTAAATAGAAGAAGTCGGGTAAGCGGATTGGTCCGAGTGAAGAAAAAAGCAGAAAAAATTAAACTGATAATATTTTCTGGAGATATCCATTTTCCTGGAAAGACAAATGAGGCATTCCGATTGATACCACCAGGAGGGGGAAAACAAAATTCCAAAGAATACAAAAAATTAAAAAATTGGCTATATATCCAACGAATCAAACTTTCCAGGTATGAAAAAAAATATTTTGTTTTGGTTCAACCCGTAGTCCCATATAAAAAAACGGATGGTATAAATTTAGGAAGACTTTTCCCGCCGGATCTCTTGCAGGAAAGTGATAATCTACAACTTCGAGTTGTCAATTATATCCTTTATTACGACCCAATTCTTGAAATTTGGGACACAAGTATTCAATTAGTTCGGACTTGTTTAGTGTTGAATTGGGACCAAGACAAAAAGATTGAAAAGGCCTGTGCTTCCTTTGTTGAAATAAGGACAAATGGTTTGATTAGAGATTTTCTAAGAATCGACTTAGCAAAGTCACCTATTTCGTATACCGGAAAAAGGAACGATCTATCGGGTTCAGGATTGATCTCTGAGAATGGATCAGATCGCGCTAATGTCAATCCATTTTCTTCCATTTATTCCTATTCCAAGGCAAGGATTCAAGAATCCCTTAATCCAAATCAAGGAACTATTCATACGTTATTGAATCGAAATAAGGAATCTCAGTCTTTGATAATTTTGTCATCATCCAATTGTTCTCGAATAGGCCCATTCAACGATGTAAAATCTCCCAATATTCTAAAAGAATTAATCAAAAAAGACCCCCGAATTCCAATTAGGAATTTGTTGGGCCCCTTAGGAACAGGCTTTCCAATTTCTAATTTTGATTTATTTTCCCATTTAATAACCCATAATCAGATCTTGGTAACTAACTATTTCCAACTTGATAATTTAAAACAGATTTTTCAAATACTTAAATATTATTTACTGGATGAAAATGGTAAAATTTATAATCCCTATTCCTGCAGTAACATCATTTTGAATCCATTAAATTTGAATTGGTATTTTCTCCATTACAATTATTGTGAAGAGACATCTACAATCGTTAGTCTTGGGCAGTTTCTTTGTGAAAATGTATGTATAGCCAAAAAAGGACCCCATTTAAAATCGGGTCAAGTTCTAATTCTTCAAGTTGATTCTGTGGTAATACGATCAGCTAAGCCTTATTTGGCTACTCCAGGAGCAACTGTTCATGGACATTATGGGGAAATCATTTACGAAGGAGATACATTAGTTACATTTATATATGAAAAATCAAGATCTGGTGATATAACTCAAGGTCTTCCAAAA